TCCTTGGTTCGGGCCGAAGAAGCAATGTCACTCGATCATTATCAAACTGACTGCAATTTTTTTCTGTCCGTGAGGATCCCCCCAGAGCGCCTTCTACTTCTAATAGGCCATGAACTAGATCAGAATCATTCTCAACGAGTCCATAAGAAGTGATCCCATTTTTTTCATCGGGTCCAGGTAGAGACCAAAGGTCTTGGGCGACCGATCCGGCAGAACAACTCAAAAGATAAAGAAGTATCATTAATTTCTTCATGCTCGTTCCAAGTTCGAAGTACCATTTGTACAAATAAGAATCCCCCTCGTTACATGATTTCTTCTTCATATAGATCGATATAGGATCTACGGGGCAATTACTTATAAGTACATTTTGTGCAACAGCCCTTCCTATCTGATAGAAAAGGATCCCATGATCCTGAACCGATCTTACCTGGGATCGCAAATCCCAAGTTTGTCTATGAAGAGCGGATCTAATTGTATTAGTGTCTATAATTGATTTTTTCTGTGTAATACTAATCGATAAGGCCTCATTGGTAAGTGCTACAAGATCTCGTGCATTGGAACCCATGGTTATGGCCCCAAATTCATTAGTATGGAACATTTTATTTTCCAAGTGAAATCCCCTAGTATATGAAAGATTGAAAAAGTGCTTTCGTTGTTGTGGAATAAGAAGCCTTCGTATCTTAATGCATGTATTTAATTTATTCGGAACTATTAGAGCGGGATCCACTTTTTGGGGAATATGAGTCGAAGCAATAACAAGAATATTTCTAGTGAAACATCTTTCACAATCCCTGGATAGATAGTTCACTAATAGACCGAGGGATAAGTAATTCGACTCATTCACATCCAGATCATGAATGTTTGGAATCCATATTATGCAAGGAGACATTGCTTTTGCTAATTCGAATTGAAGGGTTATAGAAAATCGATCTATTTCCAGCATCATATCCATAGTTAGCGCATTCATCATAGTTAGCAGTTCCAGCTCCGTATCAAGGTCACGATCGATATCGTCACTAGCATCAATCTCGTCACTCGCATCAATCTCGATATCATCAATAAGAAAACCTTTAGGCTTGTTATCCAGGAACTTGTTCAGAAATACCAAAGGAACATAGGAGTTTGTCGCTAGGTATTTGACCAAATAGGAGCGTCCAGTTCCTATAGAACCTATCACTAAAATACCCCTAGAGGGGGATAGGGCTAAGCGGAGCGAAAAGGGTTTTTCATGATACGGGAAATGAAAACGATTAGCCCCACACGAGGTTTGTGAATAAGTGATTGTCTGATAATGAGCAAGGAATATCCGTCTTTCTGCTAAACAGAATGTATTGAACTCATAATTCATTAGACGCTTTTTATGAATGTCAACTAAATATCGTAAGTAAATTGATCCTGGGTGTTCAATCATTTGATAACCAGCGTCGTTCTTTGATAAATGATCACTAGATAAATAATCACTATGAGTCAGACTCAATAGAATTTGATCAATCCCTTTTTCTGTCGTTAAGGTGGAGAATTGAACCAAAAATTCTCTTTCTTCATCATCAATCGAATAACTGTTCGCGACCCAGGATTCGATTTTATCATCAATCCAATCACTGTTCACGTTTTTTCTTTTTCTTATCAATGAATAGATCTCTTTACTTGTATGACTTAGATGTCTCGTATTTCTCGAAAAAGTGATTCGATTGATGGGATTTGGTATGATACTTATGAGATCCATGAGATTGATATTCCAATCTTTCTTCTTAGAATTAGAACGGATTGATTTGACCCCATAAGCGGGATCACCACCAAATAGCATGTTGCCGCCATAAACAGAACCCCGTATTTCTTCTAGAGAATCTCCTAATTGTTCCAGAGCAACTAGAAAGAGATTCTTTAACCAGAAAGAATTCAGTTCAGATGTAGGATACCTAGCCAGAAGTTTTCGCAACTCAATCATGTATGGTGGAATCATCAAAGATTTGACCCTTTCGAACTCTGTCTGTAACTCACTAGAGGCTCGGTAAACCAAGAGAAGATGTGTACGAACAAGATATCCAACAACAAAAAGAAGGAAAAGGATTGAATAGAGGAACTCATGAACATTTGGCAATCTCAGATGTGTCGATACCAATGGTGACTCATTATTTCGATGAATCCTTTCTTCGAACATAAGAAAATGATGTAAAGACTTTCTCGAAATCTCGCTTATCATATTCCATTGTGGAAGACACCCTTTTTTCTGAAGAATTCTCCATGATATATCTGATCCATACATAATATCATGAAAAATGGATACAAACTTTTGACTTTTACTTAGTATCGGCAATAGGTCTGAAAAAGTATCTAAAAATAAAAAATGTAGATATTTGTACCCTGTCGAAGTAAGTAACCATGGCATATATGTTTGGAATAGATTCCATTTTGAAAGCGCGGAAAAAGCACTATCTCGTTGAAAGGTTCTATACATCTGCCCTTTCTCAACGCATTTCTTTAGACAAAGACTCCGTTT